GCAACAAGCCCTTTTTCTTAGTTAGTCGGGTACTAAATCTCGGTTGCTCTATCTAGCCCTAGATTCTGCTTAATACTTTCTTTGTTGGATTTGAAACTACAGCCTCAGCCCGAACTCCACCAGCACTTGCCCGAGGTATATTCCCTTGCTTGGGCCAAATCACGATAGGCGCGATGTTCTTTCCAATGAGGATAGATAGGTGCTAGCTGAAGCCTCTCTACGATCTACGGTCTTTCTTCGATCCTTCTTAATTCCAAGCGATCATATACCCTACCCCTCGAACGAATACAATCGAAAGAATGGACTTTTGAAGACCCGGAAAAGAATTCACTAGCAGCTAGGTCCCAACTAGACTAGAAAAGGTCCTCTTATTCTCCGGACATGCTCTTTTTACGGGTATGTGAGAGAAGTAGATGGCTCTGCTCTGCAAGGACCTCCGATTGAAGAGACTAGCTAAGGCCAATTCAAGGAAAAGAAAAAGCTCCAGTAAGTCACTCACCCGCAGCAGAGAGTATTGCTTAAGGGTCTCCACTATTTTTTTTAGTAAAGCGATTGATGATCTCAAGAGAGAGGTTCCTGCATCCCCTGCTTCTTCCTTAAGATCCTTCTTAGTCGACGAAAAGTGTAACGAAGTCTTAGCGCTTTCCAATCCCGTGCTTTCCCTTTAATCGAAAGAAGAACTCCTATTAGTTAGTATTGGTAGGCTAGTCCCCCCGGGCTCCCTTGTTCCAGATCAGCTTCAGAGAGAAGAGCCAAAGCATATCATCAGAGATTTCATTGGTCACATCCTATGGAGGCTTATGCACTCTAGCAGCCTTATATAATCGCCTTTGAAAGAGCCTTTCCACCCCCACGGCCAGTTTCCGTAATCATATTTCGGGCTGGCTTTCCTCAATGAAAATAGAAGGGAAAAGCCTAGCCACCTCTCTATCTGCAGTTGCAGACCTTTAGAAGTTGAAGACCCTTTAGTAGATAGAGCCCAGCTTGTGCCTTAAATCTCTCTTTCAGAAGAATCGGATTCAATCACGCAGAAGGAAGCCACTTCCACTTTTTTAGGAAAAGACTATGATTACTGTGGATAGGCCTAAACGGAAGTAGAGTAGTCACCATCGGCCCTTCTCCGCTATGTCGAAGCAAGTAAAGAAGTGGAGACGTCCAGTCGAGCTAAGCATCGGGGGAAGCAAAAGCTAGGGAAGAGAGACTCCTTAAAGAGAGAGGTTAGGTTATGGTCGTCCTATCTAGATGAAGTGCATAGCCTTCGGGAAAGGAGATAGATTCAAGTGAGGACTCGTATTCTGAACTGAACTTTCATTCGAAACTAAATGGGATAAAAGAGGGACTTGTAAATGCTGGCTTAGGTCGGGCTTATTCCGGAGCGAGAGTGGGACTAGAATGAGGAGTTTCCCCAGGAGCAGATGCTTTTGATTGAAATCCCTTTTACAGCTCCAGTGCGTGCGCCCATATAAGAAAGAGGAGACAACTATTGTCGATGATCCTTATGCTGTGGACCTAGAAGCTTCGGGGATCTACTCTTTTGGCCCTAGAGCGTGGAATTGAAAACTTCTTTTCATTTTCTTAAGGCAAGTAAGGCAATCCCACCTAGAATCAAACTGTAAAAATAAGTCCATTAAGCATTCACCATAGACTGAAGACTGACCGAATCGAGATGGGTGGGAAACTCACTAACCCTCATGTAAGGGATCGATCACTTTCAGACGAGACCGGCTAGCCAAATAGAGAGGGAAAGAAAGAAAATAGGTTTTCAAAGAGAAAAAAGTCCTATGAAATTAGATAAGATAGAAGGGACGCGTAGGAAGAGGCTTAGCTTACGAAGTCTTGTCTTAATCGCGATAAGAAATGAATCATTCTCAATCTTTCAGAGTAGAGATTCGATAACCGTAAAGACAGATCGACACCACAAGTGGGCTCAAAAGAGAGCTGCTCTCCCGATTACAAGAGAAGGGGATGCCCAGATATCAGACCAGACGCTTGACTGAAATCTCTTGCTTCCTTCTAGGCTAGGGCGATCTCCCTCCCAACTCTAGCTACGGCTCTACTAGCAGTTCCATCAGTTCCAGCAGCTCAAGCAGCAGCAATGGAATATCTACGACTGTTGAGGTTTCCGCCCGGGGGAGTTTACTCACAAGACCCAGTGTAAGAGGAAGTGGCTTGGCTTTCTTTGGTTGGCTTGTCACCTTACTAGGGCGAACTTTACTTTTTTCGATGGATTTTAGAAAGCTTTCTATCACAGGAATACCCCGATTCGGAAAACCAAGATTCAAAAGGGAGGACAGTAAGAGACCTTAGCAGCTTTCAAATCACAACATTCGTAGATAGACTTTCTCGCTCGCTCCTTTTAGAGGCTGAATTAAACAAGCTTTTCGGACGGAGATGAGTAAGATGGAATGCTTTAAGGCGATTCCATTATTGAATCTATCGTATCATAGATATTTCACACCAACCTAATCTCGATGAAAAGAGAGAACCAAGACTATTCTCTCACCCGTACCCATGGGCACACTTCCCGAATATTGGAAACAGAATTCCATAAAGCGATCGACGAAAGAGGTCTTTCACTGGAATAATTAGAGCGGATTAGAGCCTTGAAGCGGGTTCCTTCTTTCTTATGAGTTTTAGAATCAATTATAGGAAGCCCTTCTTTAGACAAGTAAAGGAACTGAAAGTCCTATTCAGGCGCTTATCCAACCAAGAGTGACCGGCTTGACCCTAAGTGAAAGCACTACCCGTCGGTCGCAGATGATAAAGAAAATCAAGGAAATGATGGGGATGGGAATGTTGCACCAAAAGTGAAAGGGAAAGCCCCCTTCTTCGATCTGAGATCTCACTGTAATCGCATGATAGAGAGACTAGCCTTCAAAAGTCCTTAAGAAATTCTCCCGGCAATTATCCCCGATGCGTGTAAAGAATCACTTGATCTTCGGGAGGGTCTAAAGAAAGCGGGCTCTTGCTAAATCAAAAGAAGAATCATCTTAGCCCTTGTGCACCAAAATCAAAAGACGGAGGACCTACCAAATAAGGAGTTCCGGAAAGCAAGCTCGGCTTGACTAAATAGGAGATTACATCCATTCGACCCTTCAGGATAGGAAATGCGTCGGTTCGCCCTAAACTACCCACAGAATGGTAATCCGAGGAAATGAGATTAGCTTAACTCAAGAAGGTCCTTAGCGCCACCGGCTCGACCTTAACTTATAACTGCCTCGCCCCGATTCCCTCGAAAACTTGGTCTGCCAAGTCTATTGAAATAACTGACGAAAGTCCGGGAAATTGGCCTCCCCTTCATGATTCGGCGGATTCTATTACGGCGTCATATCCTTAACGCATGCTATCTGAACCTTTAAGCCAGTCAAGTCCCAATTCTCTCATTCTATTTCGATGATATTCCGAAGTCGACGAATTGTACGAAGTGGAACGAGCTAACTCTACTTCTGTATCGGGTGGACGGCACTTTTAATCTTCGGCTATTGCCAGCTTGATAATCAATTTCTCATAACGAGAACGCTGTATGTTCTTACATAAAGTTTGTAACAATTCGCTAAAGCTACATAATTTGTTAATAACCTCATCCTTCATGTGAAACTCTCTAAGTAAGATGGATACATCTTTTATATTACTCAGCGAGTGCATATCAGATCATGAGTGACTTTTTGTTGGATGATACCTTGGCAAAGAGAACGAATCTCATCCCATCTTCGGATGGAAAAATCCATGATGTTTATTCTTTCATCCTCGAAGAGGTCAAGGAGTTCATGAAAGCAGAACTGGATGGTAATCTCTCAACGATAGTTTGCAATCTCCTCACTCGTAAGATAGTCAAAGGTATCTTTATGCCTATTATCTATGGCAAAACTTTAATGAGCATTGCCAGCGATCTAAAAGACCATCTCTCTCACTTCATCACTCATAAGGAATGCTTCGATGTAGCCTCTGTCTGCTTAAAGTTCTGGAGGACGAAATATCAGGGCATGGAATGCCTGATCCGGTTGATCCGCCATATAGGCTGGATCGCGTCTGCTAGGGATACCCCAGTTTTCTATAGAGTGCCTAACTTTACCACGGTACAGGATTATATGATTATGGAGCCCATAAATATATGGGTTTATAATCAACTTCATAAGAAGAGGCGTCGGGTTACTCTCAGAGTTTCTTCTTCTAAGAGAGATCGTAGGAAGACTGAAATCTCTACCTTCGTAAACTTCATCCATCAGAAGGATTCCCATATTGCAATGAATGTAGTAGAAGAAATGCTTTCTATAAAAGCGCCTATATACACAGTACACGACAACTTTATAACTACTGCTCAATATAGCAATTTAATACCAATGATTTATAGCAACGTCATTCGTAACATGGGCCCTCCACTTTCAATCCTCAACGAGTTCATCTATATGAATGTTATTAAACCCATTGTCAAAAGGGACTCACTAGGACTAACTGATGATTACTTTGCCAGTAAGCTAATCTCAAAAGAGGCGCTTCATTATTTCTTAAAGGCTAATGTACCTGAGAACACAAGCCAGAAGATGATGGCAACTTGGGATGAAAGGATCTCGGGAATACTGACCTCTTACGAGAACTATATTCGTAATGTATGCGGTCCCCTAAGGATTGTTGGCAAGCTCATGAGAAAAAGTGGCAAAAATTCAACTTCAAGCTAAGAAGTGAGAAGGGAATTCCATATTATTGCGTACACTATTAAGTATGAAGCATAAGATGATGGCATACACCACAGACAGCGCAACTACTGGACTGTTATTGAATCGCTTGTATCAAAAGATTGAACGAACAACACACCAAGATCCGCATCCAGGGTTAATCATTGCTTCACATCACTTCTTCGAGCCTTACCCTCTTGTTAACGAGATTGACCAACTCTGTCTTGCGACCATGGATCTCTTAATCCAGTTTGCTTACCCATCCTTATCTGGTTACGGTAAGTTCACAATTTGCTTTACCATGAAGCGATCTTACGGAGAGGAGATCTCATTTACGCTAGGTAGTGCTATCCCCTTGACTTATCAAGATTGTAAGTTAATTCCAATGAGTGAGGTCTATGCTCATATATTTCGATATATTATGAAATATACAGAAATCTACGACGGAGATTATATAGTTCGACTCATGATCCGAGTCTATATGGACGGCAAAAAGATGGATAGGTCAGCCTTATCTTCAGAGGAGAGAGATAGCTCACTTTCTTCAATCATTCAAGCAGGATTGATTGAGATCGAGCCAATAACAGCAAGAGAGATCCGAAATCGTAAGCGTAGCCATCCAACCCATATCACAGCACTCAAACCATGTCGCACTGAGCTGAAACCCTTCCTTGTTGCCGATACCGAGACTATACTGATCGATAACGTTCATAAGCCTTATGCTGCTGGTCTCTTGATGGTTCGTCCTGGTGAACAGATCAATGATATTATGATTGATACCTACTTCAGTGAAGACTACTCTATAATCTTGGATTCGTTTGAAGAAAGGAGTACTAAGGTACTTTATGACTTGGTATTAAGGATATCAACGATTGTTAGACAAGAACAATCCACTTTAACTATTTACTTCCACAACTTCTCTAGATTCGATGGAATTCTCTTGCTTAAGCACCTAGCATGTCATCACAAGAGCTACAAGCTAAAAACACTGATGAGGAACCATAGGCTTTACGAGTTAGCTGTCTATTCTGGTAAGAAGATGTTATTCCGCTTCAGAGACTCCTTGAATCTACTCCCTGGCAAACTTAGCGCCCTAGCTAAGAATCTATGCCCGGGTCTAGGCCCGAAAGGCTCTATCCCATATGAAGAGGTTACACTGTCAAATCTGGCAAGTATGAAAAAAAGCTTGATAGACTATATGAAGCAGGACATCCTTCTCCTTGGAGGTGTAATGCAAAAAGCTCAAGAGATATATTGGAAGCTGTACAAGGTGGACATAGAAAGCAAGATAACCCTTTCCTCACTGGCTCTAAGCATCTTTCGTATGAAATACTACGATGCTTCTAATTGGCCAATCCACATCCCAAACAAGAATGAAGACAGCTTTATAAGGCGTGCCTACTACGGTGGTCATACAGATACATACAAGCCATATGGCGAGGACCTATACTACTACGATGTGAACTCTCTCTATCCCTTTGTAATGAAGGAATTTCCAATGCCTGGTGGTGTGCCAGTCTGGCATAGAAATCTGGAAGGCAAGGACTTAGATAGCATGTTTGGCTTTATTGAGGCATATGTGGTATGTCCGAAGACTATCAAGAAGCCCTTTCTACCCTATCGAGACAAGAATAACACTCTCATCTTTCCAACCGGGGAATTTGTTGGTGTGTACTATAGCGAGGAGTTAAAGTATGCAAGAGGCCTAGGCTACACTGTTCTCCCAATCTCAGGCCACCTCTTTGAGAGGATGGAAAGCCCATTCAGGGACTTTGTTAGCTCACTCTTTGAGAGCAGGTTAGAGGCAAGGATATCAGGTAATGAGGCCATGGCCTATGTGTACAAGATCCTTATGAATTCGCTATACGGTAGATTGGGCATTAACCCTAAAAGCACGACAACCGATGAAGATCGATACAAACATTTGATCAGGCATAGTGAGTTGATATTCGGTGATATGCTTAGCGAGAACAACTACATCGTTGCCTACCATAGCAATACCGAGACGGGCTCAGATTATTGGAACCCACCGAAGAACTCAGCTGTCCAACTAGCAGCTGCGATCACTGCCTCTGCTAGGATCTATATGTACCCTTATATCTCAAGAGAGGACTGCTACTACACGGACACAGACTCAGTTGTGCTTGGTCAGCCACTACCTGAAGAAGTGATTTGTTCTTCTGTCTTAGGTAAGTTTAAGCTAGAGGACAGAGTCATGAGAGGATACTTTTTAGCACCGAAATCCTATTTCTACATCGCAATAGATGGCACCAATGTACTCAAGTACAAGGGACCAGCGAAAAACCTGGTCTATCCAGAATGGTTTGAGTCACAGTACGCTGACCCATCTCGTACAGAACTGGTACCGGTGGAAGCCAACTTCCGGATTGATTGGCACACTCTTGACATCATCAAGAAAGACACATTGGTCAGGCTTGGGATTAAGCAGGGGACCAAGAGGATACCAGTATATCACAGAGATGTCTGGGTGGATACTGATCCAATTGATATCAAAGACTTGTCTTGCCTAGATCACATTGGAAAACAAATAATCAAATCACTAAGGAATGCTGTAATACAACTACAGACTGAAAATAACATTCTCAATGAGAAATTATCTCAGAAGGAAAGAGAGATTGCCGAGAGATACAAAGAGATGAAATCACAGTTTGATGCTAAGAAGAATACAGATAAAAGGATGCACACTCAATCCACTACAGAGATACAGACTAGTCTTACTGAAGACAGAACGCTATTAGATAAAGAAGAAGAAGAACCAACAGAGGTGACTAACCCAACATTAGACGAGAAAACTAAGACAGACGAGAAGATACCTAATACAGACGAGGAGAAACCTACTTGAAACACATGGACAATGTATCCAGATTTAATGGATAACTATCCAGAACTGATGAAGAAGCGCATCAAACACCTAGATGATCCACCAAAAATGACAGATAACTGGACGAAGCCTAACTAAAAGTGATGACAAGGAATAGAGTCTAAGCAAGCGAAGAGAGTAGTTAAGGTCCATGCAGGGATCCGGGTTAAGCAGTCGATTCAGCGGTTGCCACACACCAGCAGTAGCAGAGCCTCTTAACTCCAGATAGAAAGAAAGGCGAGAGTTGATCGGCCGAAGCAGCGATCTCATACTTTGCCTAAGCAAAGACGGGTCTCGTAGCTGATCCTTTGTTTGGAAAGGACTTAACCAAAGGCTAAACCTACCGGTTAAACGAGGGCAAAATCTTTCATCGATTACCTATCCTATTTAGTTCCAGACGCTGCCTCGGTGGGTAAGAAATGGATGGAAGAGAATCCGGATCAACCAAGTATCGTACGCCCGACCCAAATCAACCAGGTATCGTACGCCCAACCCCAAGAAGATAAATTTGTGATAGCTGAACTCACTGAACCCCTGAAGGGTTTTAAACAATCGCTAAATGGGAACCATTCGGATATTTGGTTTAGCTGGCCGATCTTATCAACCCCGTCATAGGTGAGCCTCTATAAGGAGGTTCGGTTCCTTAGGTCTTTGTACAAGCCAATAGATGGAGTGCAGGTGCACCCCGTCGGCTGCCTCTCCTCCATACAGGGTAGCGCTCAGTGCCTGTGTGGGCTCTTAGTTCCTCTCCCTTTTTGGAGTACGAGGCCCTAAGATCCCGCGAGGGCTTCATTCCCTTCGCTCCCAGCCCGCTAGCAGCCTCCGCGGAATGGCCTGACTGAGATCCCCGAATGGCATGATGGCAGCTAGTTTCCTCTTTTGATCGAGGTCCGGGTCGGTACTTCACAATCAATATCAACTAAATAAACGGTCGTGAGCGAGTGTAGGGCCTTCTTCCTCTTCTTGCCCATGGCGATAGGTGATTCCCGCTCTGAACCGTGGGCTCCTTCCTAAGCCCCACAGCCAAACCTCTCGAAAGAAAGACTATGAGAGGGAGTGAAAAGACAAAAGGTGAAGGTGGCTCGCGGGGAAGACGGACTTCATCCCTATTGCGGTAGAATGGAGCAAGGGAGCGAACTCCCCGACATGCGGGCATCGAGTACGCTCAACCCTCGCAAGACAATGAAAGGGTGAGCCTATGTCCGTTGTATAGAAATAAACCGGAGTGGGGAACTTCGCAGAAGAATCCGTTTGCCAGGTTGACCTGCTCTCTTCTAGCTCTTGCTCTAGCCTTAGTAGGGTCTTGCGCGCTTAAGTTCGCAGGCTTAGGTGGCTTCATGAGCGGCCCCTCCTAAATGCAAGCTGCTCCTCTTCTTCCTTTACCGACCGCCTCCGTGGCAGGTGAGCGGCAAACCTTCATCCGGTCATTGCTAAGTCCTATGGGAGCCTCGCCAGGGCGTAATCTTACGCGTGCTCGTCTAGTTGCGAGCTTTGCGGGTTCCTTCTCGCTGAGGAAGAAAAGTAACCATCGGATTCAAAGATTTAACCATCCCTATCTCTTTGCCTTTCGATGGATGTACTATTCTGCCCGTTCCGTAGTCCTTTATACGGCTGGACGTAGGAGAGAAGTCCTGGCCTTCCGATAGTTAATACCATCTTCCTGATGCCTTCCGTGACAAACCGAAAGGAGTTCACGCCAAGCGGAAGAGGGTCTGTGTGCGGATTTGAGTCCAAAAGGCTTCGTCACGCAGGTAGAGTGTGACAGCGGCATTAGTCGCGATGTGTTCTAGCCTTGCCTTGGTCCAGGCCATAGGCAGATCAGACGACTCCCGCTCAAAGATTGACAGGCGTGCTCCGATTCTGATTTGCTTGTGCGCCTGAGGATCGCGCTTCCGGCTTATCCAAAGAAGCCAGTTCCTTAGTCTCTTCCCTTTCTTCTGACTTAGGAATGAGTGTGCGATTCCGGTCTTCTTTCCGGTTCAATCGACGGCTGGCAACAGCTTAACATCGGCTCTGGCTTCTGCGCTCTGTCAGCGCGGGCGATCCGTGAATCCCGCCTATCTGAATCTATTGTAGAGGAGTCACAGCTTGAGCGCGTGGCTTCAGCTCGTAGCGCAGTATGCCCGAAAATACGCTCTCCTCTCGCTCGCTAGGCTCCAACTACTACTACTATAACCCCTATTAAGGTTACAGGAAGTTTGTTTAATGCAGTGCTATTCTTTCCCCTTTCGGTAGTTTACATTCGGGTTGATCCATCAACTAAAGAGCAAGGCTAGCCGGCCTTTTACTAAAATGGCTTTCCCAAGAGCTAACACAACTCTTTGATTTTATGGTACTTCCTGGTAAAGCTCTCTTCGTGGTAAGCGAAGCGCGTACCGTACCGCATCATTAAAATGCAATAGATGCAAAGAAAGCCGATCCCTTCCAGGAAAGCCTCTTGGGGAACCATTCCCTGGTTCCTGCACTGAGGTCACCTTAGGTCCTTCCTTCAAACTCTCTTGGATCACAAGAAATGATCCTATCCCGGGGTGGAAGTTCCTCCGCATTTGCACTATTGTGGTTATACACGCGCGAATTGCGTATATAGCGTATAAAAGCGCCGGGCGCTTCTGGTGTTCGCCTGCGTATTGAAACCTACCTGGGCTAGATCTTCCGACTCTCGCTTAAAGATGGATTGGCGGGTTTCGAAGAAGACTGGCTTTCTAGGCTAAGGAAGGAACTTCCCGGCACGCAGGAGTACGTTGAAATCTTCGCTAAGACAATGGAAGGTGACGTATGTACAGCTGACGAGAGTGAAGCCGGGGTGGGGAAGTGCTATGAGACCCGTGCCCTCGGCTTATCCGTACGAGAAAACGGTTCCTGCAGCTTTGTTTGATGGATGGAACGTTTATTTCGTCCTAAGACCTAGCTGATGAAGTCTGAGCTTACGTAAAAGGTAAATGGATGTCTGAAAGACTTCTATGCGCAGGTAGAACGTGGGCACTGCTGTTGCGGATCTCTGTTCTCGCCTGGTTCTTGTTTGTTTTCCTGAGCGGTATGCTTTTCGCCCATTTGATCAAGTGCCCTTCAGCTTACCGGGATTCTCGCCCGACCCCACCAAGCAACGGAACGTTGTGCGGTAGGAATAATAATCATCAAAGTCGATAAGCTCATCAAAGTTTTCTCAATTACGAAGGTACTAAAAAGATCTAATAAGTGTTCCGCCCGGTAAAAGGTAGATTCTGAAAGGGGCTTCTTCAACTTCAACTGAACAATATGGCTTTCTCCCACGGTATGGTTTTAGCCCATTTGATCAAGCCCAGCTGCTAACCGCATTCTCTCCCGATCATAAGAGAAGAAAGGCTTGCCAGCTCTATCAAAGGCGTATCCACGAAGACCACAATCATCGTCTGCTCGCCGGAAAGAAAGGAATAAAAGAAAGAAGAGCCCGGCCAAAAGCTTTATAGGCCAATCCTCAAAAAGAATCATCTTATTGGACCCAGGGTAATTTGCTTAAGCCATCCGTCTTAAGCGCGCAACAAGCAATCTCGCTCGCTCCTGTAGGTGGGAAGGGCCTAGCCTCAAGTGGGGCTGGAGAGCTGCTGCCCTGCCTTTCTCTAGTTGGTAATTTGAATATACCAAGGGTAAGGGGGCAAATAGGTTTTCAAATGAAAGTGGTGCATGTAATGTACTAGTACTAGTCAATAAATGAAATAGATATCAATCCCGGTGACCCACCAGATAGAAGACAAAGAGTTCCAGTATGTGCCGTGCTTTGTCAGTTCTAAGAGCAGGAGCGTGGCCCTTCCTCACCCTAGCCCTCCCTCCTGCTTAGTTGTCTACTAGGCTAGGCGGAAAGCGTGCTCTATTGCCAATCCTCATGGTAGGTTACTTTCCTCCAATCCTCTCTTGGTGGAGTCCTTTGCCTGCCTATCACACAGCTCTTGCGCTCTCACTGCGCGTGATCCGCGATCCCCGTTATATATAGATAACGGGGAATCACTGCTTTCCTGAGCGCGCAGCAGCAGCTTTGTTTGCATGACTTCGCTCGCAGTATGGAAGATTGGATTCGGTAGTTTTCATTGATTCTTCTTCGAAGGCTTTGTTCAATTGTTCTCTCTCTGAGTATGTAATTGGTAATCTACTCACCGTCCTCCCTCTGTTGGTTCTCACCTCTTCTCCTTCTGGTGGAGAATTTGGTCATTTCTTTCTGCTTCTCTTTCATGCGGGCGTACGCTCTATTTGACGGGGTTCCCCCTAACTGGGTCTTTTCCCTTCATCCGGTTTCTCCTCCGGTCCGAACCACCTATATTATTGATTTGCATCTGCATCTGCCGTTGGTGGTTATTGATCTCGGTCTCTAGTTCGGTTCTACTTACAGTTCTCTGGCGCACCTAATGCGGATCATAGTTCCAGTTCTCGCCGCACTCTTAACCACCACTCCTTGTTACTGCTCTTGCAGCGGATCGTCGGTACCTGCCTTAACACTACCCTATCACTTACACCAACCGTCTTTCTCCCTCCCATGGGTCCCGTTCCCGCTGTAATCCGTACTCGGTTCTGGTTTTCTCGAACTCTCACTCGGGTTGGTGGCAAGGTGAGGGCTGTACCTGCCCCTATAGTGCATGCTTTCGACGATCCGTGGTGAACAGTGGCTACTCGTCCAGTCTCTGGGCCTTGGGGAGGAAAGGGTGGGTGCGTATGCGAATGCCAGTAGTGAGAATGAATCGGCTCCCCCTCCTACTGTGTCTGACGGCGAATCTATACTTCCCTGGCCTTATGCTTATGGTAGGGTGAGTTCATTTCGACTTCCTGCGCCTGAAGCTTCTGTGCCTGTAGCAAATTCAAAGCTCGTTGACTGGGTGGAAGCATCATAAGAAGTTGACCTAATTGATTGAGTGAAAGTCTCCCTGCCATTGACAGATAGAAATCGAGGGGTCAATCTACCGGCCACGGGAAAGGGAGTCAAGAGAGCAAAGGTGAGGTAAGCAGTTTCAGCCACAGGAACAGGAACACCTACTTGCCCAGCATAGGGGCTTTTCTGTCTGACACTTGAACTGGTGGAACAGGGACAGCAGAGACAACAAATCCAAAAATATCTTACAGGGCTGGACTGGACTTGAGGACTGGTTGAGGTAAGCAGTTTCAGCCACAGGAACAGGAACACCTACTTGCCCAGCTACTAATAATAATCTATAGGATTGCACACTTGTACCTTACTATCAGAGTCCAAAAAAACCATCTTTCTATAATAACACGGAAGGGGATCATCACCTGGTCCAATAGACACGATCTTTCCAGCCAGACTGAGTTGTTCCAATAGCGCATATCCAGCTTTATCGTCGAAGATTACTTCATCATTTCCTCTAGTCGAAATCAAAACTTCATTGATGAATCTAGAAAATGCTATCCCAGGAAACCTTTTGGGAAACTCACGATCGAAGATGTCCATTAAGACTATATTGAATAATACCCTCGTGATTTCACCCACAGGTGGCATACCACCAAAGCTTATATCTGACCTATGATTTCCATCATCATCAATGATAGGGAGAAAAAGTAAAGATGAAATGAGTTTATAAACTGAACCATCTCCAACAAAAGGCTTAACCTTATCTAAAATAAGACTGATTGGAATAATCCTTAATGAAGCCATTAAGTCAAGCCTGTACAGTCTATCCACCTTTCCCATTTGTTGAAGACTGTAATAAAAGGAATCAACCAGATTTTCTAATCGGTAACCATCTTTTGGCAAGCGACCATGAGAAAGACGAAATAACATTAGGGATAATCCCATTAACACCAATACATCCTCTTTATCTGGCATAACCACATAAATCATATCTGGATCAGAGCCAGTCCTAAGCATGATATCGGGACAATCAGGTAGCGTATCATGTAAAAAATGAGTTAGATCAACCTTCTTTATGAACTTCACTTGTAGCGGAGATAGAACGTATAAACCAGAAACCTTTTTTTGTTGAATAACTGCTAATCGGTTGCGAGACATACTAAATTGAAGATTATCCGTAAAATCCTTATAGATAAAGTCAATATCATCAGACAGCTGCACAAGTGAACATTCTACTGTACAAAAAGAGCTAGTCAAAAAAATGGTAGGGGAAGGAACAAAAGAAAAACTATGAGTATTAACTAAACGACTCTTATAAAGTATGCTAACTCCAATCATAATCATCCTATAACTGTACATTAATAGCACCAGAAACGTTAGGAACTAGACCGACCGCTAGAAAGAAAGCTACCATCACACCTAAACCTACAGCCTTAAGCACAGGGCCGCTAGAAGGGATTGTTATCTCCGCAAAAGGAAGCTCATTACCAAAGGCCGACTCCACCGATGCTGAAACGTCGTTTCTTTCAACAAAACCAACCCTACTAAAGCCCGGCGCATAATAATCCATATTAAAAAAAGGTTCATACGACTCAAAAGGAGCGAACAAGCAGCAGTCGGGGGCTTGATGGGCTGAGCCTAACGCATACGCGTACCAGACAGTACAACCAATGCCCAAGCAGACCCGAACCAAGAAACGCCCATACCTACCCTCATAATGAGTAATTACCTCTACCAATATTGTAGTAACCGTACCCCCATGGTTGACCAAACCACGCAAACCGGCCCCGGAACAGCTATAAGGAAACAACGAATGAGATGAAAGAGGTCTGCTATTATAAGATAAACCAAGAGAATTACTTAAAAAAGACAACCTATCAAAGGATTCAGGTAACTTCAATTCTTGAATTAAGAACCGAGGCTGATCCGGTTGAAAGCGAAAACCTAACCCAATACTAATGTCATACGACTGGAATGATGATGTTTCCATATAATGGCGAGGGAGCCATCCGTGGTTGGAAGAGATGAGTTAGGAGAAGCCCTTTAATCACCTTTATAAATAAATAAGTACGAACGAGTTGGCCTATTCTTTCCTGCTGTTTCATCACCCGGGCTCATGATCGGCCTATTGGGGATACGAGAGACCCAATGCCAGATAGCTTTCTGAGGCCTTTATTTGACCATCAATTCCCTCTAGTTAACCCTCTCCGCCTTTCCTCCTGATGCCATCCACCCCCTATCTCTTAAAGCTCTAGAAAGAGAAGAGCCCCTCGCTACACTTGCTTGAACTTGCTTTAGAGAGGGTTGTTCCTTCTCTTCTTTAAACAAAAGACAGGATTGATTGTCCATTTTTTGGTTTGGTAGTGGCTGCTCTTGCTCGAACAGCAAATTGCGTAGTTTATTGTGATAACTAGCGTTTCGGATGACAGCTTTGGCAAGATAGGGCACGTGCTTTGAGATAGCTAATCCCTCTGTGGCGTGAGCTTGCAAAATGCTATAACTTCGTTTGCGTGATTAGGTTTGTGTTCAGTCACTTTCATGACGAATGTAATAGAGAAAGAAGGAAGACAAAAAGATAGATGAAAAGGAGAGAACCGATTGAGTGAAAGTCGCCTTCAAACAAGAAAGAAGATACGCCCAATCCGACCATAAGGGACTCGCTCGGGCCATCTGTCTTGATTGAAGGACCAACGACGATCTATATGGATAAGGTAAAAGGAATCTCTATAGATAAGGTGGTAGTAAAGTAATTGTATTAATTAGTTCCGACGAAATGCTATTGATTCTAGGTTTTATAATGATGACTTCTGCTTTTGTGGTACGCGTTCCGTCTAATTCTCGTTATAAGATGCGTGAGGATATCGCTTGGTGGGCAGACCCTTAAATGACTGGTTATCATGGCATTGGGCGATAGGATTCTGGGAGAGGTCTCGTTGCCCATTCACCAACGGGATAAGGATGTAGTGATTCTAAAAGATTACATCCCCTCTTTGCGGAACGCATTTACTGATCGACCGTTAGTGGAATTTGCGACTCCACCGCTTAGGGCTTCTTCGCGGGTGCTCTCAGTGCGTGAAGGCTGAACCTCCCTTTCGGCGCAGCCTTAGTATCGGTTTGGGTTGGGATCTCACTTTAGACTTTTCAAGGACGTAGAGTGCTTCTAACTTTCTCGCAAGAGTACGATGAATCCTCTCATGTCATGATACTGATTTCTATACGAAATGAGTTTATCACATGATTCGGTGTAGTCGACTTCAAAACATACTCACGAGATTGAGGAAAACCTCCCGTATGGGTTGGTATAGTCAGCTTCAAACTGGCTGGCTTGCAAAATCGGAAGACACTTGAACCTTTCCAAAGTTGTCCCCTGGATCTCAATTCCAAATTAGACTCCTAAGGATTCGATTGGATCAAGGTTCCCGCCTGGCCATCCCTAGGCGATACCGGCAGAGTGTCAGTTACTACCGGAGAAGGTGAGCTGGACTAACTCGAGTAGGCGGCTCGGGGGAGGTTCATGGTAGTGAATGTCGACTGAAAGGAGACGTGCCGGGGGTGGGCACGGGGTTGAAAGCCTGACCAGCAAGTAGGCCTAAACGAGTGGCGTTGAAACCATTCTGGAGTGCCAGTTCCGTAAGGAATACATAAGTCCAACTGTCACGGAGGTGGAGGTGATTTGCCATCTTCGTTATCAGATGCGTGTGGATGTCGTTCTGGCAGGCTGGCCCCTAAATGATTGGTTACCAAGGTGCTGTGCTGTTCGACAGAAGTCGGGAGTAGAGGTCTACGCCCATTCATCTGCGACAATGGACTATATATTTCATATAGATTAACATCTCCTCTCTTCTGAGCGCTAAAGCTAAAGCCTGGTAAATGAAAGGAGGGCGGTGGGTGGGGAAGGTAGCGAGCAAGAGCTAGAAAGAAGCCCTAGCCCTAGAGCTATAGCAAGAGCTCAGTAAAAATAACGCCAAGGACGGTGGGTGTAGCGGATTTTATCCTCCCCCTGCTCGAAGATCATACAATATGCTATGTCACGAACGCCATAGGAGGGGCACTTGGGTTGAGCTGAGCCTAGCACCTGACCGGATGAACTTCCACTGTTGAGCCTCAATCTCTTCCGCAGAAAGGGGGTCGGCAGATCAATAGGAAAGGTTGAACCCACTCCCCTTTTGAGTTGGATGGAAACTTCCCTGTCAATGTAACCAACCACACAAACAAATACCACAAACAAAGCTCCTTCTCTTAGGGGCTCTCCCCTATCACTCGAAATTCGTTGGGAGGGAAGGAACCCTTTCTTTACGTACTATTTTGCCTATCGACCCGAATGAATCAGTCGATCCACATTATATTATATAGAAATCTCACTCATGCAGAAGCGTAGGGAACGAACGGAGCGCGGATGCGCGAAGTGAGAACTAGCAATGCACGTTGGGAATTTTGACCCCTCGATGTGGGACCAACCAAATGGAAGAAGGCGAGGAGGATTGCCCCGAAAAATGATAGAAATTGGCATTATCACCTTCTTTCCTTTAGTCCTTTAGTAGGCCGTAGCGTACAGCTAAGTTCTTGACCCAAAAGGTGGAAGTCAAGCCAAGCAGCTCCACACTGAGTCTAGACTGAGGCTGCGATTATGTCGAGCTTGAGAGAAAGTCTCTGTGACGCATGTACTTAGGCTCGAGTCTGTCCCTAAGCAGATGAAGGGGAAGGTCAATCAAGGGTGAAGCAGGAGTCAACCACAAGAGGAGGCGAGCGGAGTGAGGGGCAGGCTATATACGATCCGCTGGTAGTTCTTCTTCCTTTGACAGCAGAAGGAAGATCACCACCAAGGCTTAGTGAGCGGGAAGGACCTCTTTCTCGGCAGTCTACTTACTTCAGTTAAGACCACTTGACAGTGACTCTTTTCCTTTCGCAGTCAGTTCAGTTTAGGCTTAGGCTTATGCCAGTGTGTGATTGTGATTAGGTAAGCGCACTTATGAAAGGGGAGGGATTACCTAAGAAAAGATAGAAATGAGAGATTTCCTTTGCCTGTGGGATAGGGCTGGGCTTAGCCTCAAGGGATGGGCTTTTCGCAGTTGGAAAAAGATCAGTTTGAGCAGTCAGTTTCACTTTCTCTGCAGATCGCTCATCTGCGCATAGATGAGCTTCCTCCCTTGAAAGAAGGACGAGTGGAACGATAAGGCTTATACCGAGCGGGACTCTTGCATGACTGTAAGCATGCTTTACTGATATGGGTCTCTTGTCATTCTATCAGGATCTTTGTCTTGATCTTGCTTTCGCTACTAGATTGACTGAGTCTGCTGACTTGGACTAAAGCTACTACAAAGCCTTCTTTAGCTATGTATTGCAGTGAGCTACAATTGGGGATTTCCACAACCTCTTCCTTTAGGGGAGAGCACCATTTCTATCCTATTTCAAAGGGTAGGAGGAGCATGTGACTGACCATTGAGGTTGACTAGGCAGGCTCCTCCTTATAAGCTCCTCTTTTTTCTTGCTTCTGCTGTCCTTGCATGCCTTGTGATGTCTTTGTCTAAGCTGGGTAAGTAGGAGTCAGCCTTCCAACTTCCTGAGGAGCGAGGGGAAGCTCTTCCTCTTATGGAAGAGGGAGTCCACCGACCTAGCTTAGAAGGAGCAGTCTTTGGCTCACCTGAATGTCTCCGTCACGAAAGCCAGTAGAAGGTAGAACTCCACACCTCTACTAGGGGGGTGCCGCCTTCTATGGGGGCTCTTCAGTAAGAAGGTCCAGTTCCTCTATCTCTATCTCTTTCGGCTAAGGTCCTTATTAGCTAGGTGAGCGGGAGGTCAAATCCTTAACTTGAAGCTTTTTGCTGAGTTACTAGCTTTAAGTAAGGAGCGGGAGCATCAGTCTTCTCCTTCACTCGATTGATTGAATCTGCTACCTCTACTAAAGCTACTGGCAAGTCTTCTTTGTCTCTGTCTGTCCAGTGAGGTAGAATTGGTCATCTACCACATCGAATTCTTCTAGGAGGAGGACCATTCCTAGCCTCTTCAAAGGTTTGTAGGAGCATCTTCGTGAGCATGACTGATTGTAGGTACCAATGGGAATTCTGAGGCTTTCCTCGATGAGGGCTCTTCAGTAATTGTATAGATGAGCATCCCTAGTGTGAGAGTAGTGGAATGTAAGGTGAATGTGGGTGCCTAAGTTCGGAATTCAAGTCCATATGGTCTGACTTAGCATACTGGTCTTTGATGTGAATTGTATGGATTTCCTTGGTATTGGTTGGTGAGTATGACTGAGTAGAAGGACCAATAGTCAGTCTGAAAGGGATAAGGTAGTAGAAGGTCTCACCCTCTGCTTGTCGGGGGATTTCAGCCTTCGATGAGGGCTCTTCAGTAATGGATGATCCTCCTTAGTCTTATGGTGGTTGAGTCTCAGTTGAATGGAGGGTGTCTAAGCTCTGAATTCAAGTTCAAGTCCATATGTGTAAGAGTTCATTCTGGGTTGTTGATGTGAATTGTATGGATTTCCTTTCCCAATGTGGTGATAATGTCTTCCTTATTTTCTGATGACTGCTTTGTTCTAAGGTTTGTTTATGAGTTTGTTGGTTTGGCTCTCTGTTCTGTGGTGTGAGAGTCTATTTGGACTGGTTGTTCAATGTTCTTCTTTCAGTTTGCTGTCTTGAATCTTCTTTTCCGTCTCGCTTTCTCTCTCTCAGAGGTGGCACCCCCCCACTCTCTTCTTTTAGGGCTGGTGCAGCCTTCGATGAGCGCTATGCTGTAAGAGTTATAGGATAGAGGTCAAGTAGTAGCATTGGTTCACGCCCACTGCCAATCAATCTATCAATCAATCCGCAGGAATCAAGGAAGGCCTGATCAAAGGCACTGCTTCGTGTACCGAAACTTAGCCACCTCCATTTGAAGCAACTTCGGTAAGCATCCAACATGCGATAGGGGAAAGGATAGGCCTATGAATTCACTTTACCAGTTGGGACCTTTGCTATTCTCGCTATTCTGAACGACGTATGGGATTCCTTTCCCACCATGCACGCACCATGCTCAATCTTCACTTTGAACTTTGTCTTGTTGGTGTGATGAAGTCTACCGCACTGTAGAGAAGAGGGCGGAGGGTGTAGGGGCATCCGAAGAAGCAGACGCATCAGTTTCATCATTACGGTAATTGACGGATTTCAATGATCAACTACAAAGGAGAGACTATTTGATCCTTAATAAGCCAAGCAAGCAAGCGAAAGCACACAAGCAAGGGTGCGAAAACACGCAAACAGGCAAGCAAGAGCGACAGAGATAATGGGGAAGCCGTTTTCCGAACATCTTCGGTAGGTGTAGTATAGATAAGTGAGCCAGACTTCCTTGGCGGCGGCTAAGATGCCGATTTCGGTTCTGCATCAATGGTAGAGGCCGTGGAGTAAACAAGGACTGCGGCTGAAGTTCAGGCTGAGAAGAGTTCTGCTACCAATCCAGATGGTGGGCGGCCGGTGGTGGGCGTGAAGGTGGGTTTATCTAGGTAGGCTCGACCTTCGTACGAGACTTAAGTAGTGAGGAGCGCGATGTAAGGGCGGGAGGGTAAGGGCATGTAATTACGCCAGAAGTGGAGGCGGGCTTAATGTCCCGTTCAGACGATGTAGAAGTGGACATAATGTAGTTCAGGCAGAAAGCTTCAAAAGACTAATGTACATCTACCCGTATAAGGTAAACTATCCTAAAGGCGTGAAGTAAAGTAAGCGAAAGTGTCTTTTTATGCCTTGTTCTATCCCTTTCCCTTGCTCTTTCTTCTCTTCAAGGGCTAGGGTGGGTGGGGAAGAAAAAAGGTTAGATAACGAACAGGGATCACGGATCACGCCCGGGCTATCTTTCTCAGCTGAAGGACTAACCACCAGGTCCACTACCGAAGTGGTTGACGATCCTTCTCGATCAGTTCGTTCGGCAGAGCGATCAAATGAGGGCTAAGTAGCGCCTTCCTCAAAAGTTGTCTATTCGACTAGGGCATCAGCAGCTTCAACTGGAGATTCCGCTAAAGGATAAGCATCAGTGTCAGTATCAGCCAAAGAAAGATAAACAAGAGCTCTTTCATCCGCAGCAGTTGATCCTAGCCCATATGTAGCTGCTCGTGAGGAGGTTTCTGTTGGGGTCTGTTCATTTGTAGGGAACCCACCTTTCCGGAAGGGAAGGTGTGGGTCCTTTAACTCTTCGGATTTAGCCAATAGTTGATTCAGTCACCACAGATGAGACGGGCGATTCGGTTGATGATAGAGCCACAGAGCAAGGGTGCACTTTGAAAGGCAAGGTTGGCTCATAAGCTCAACTCACTCGAGAAGCGCGAACAAAGAGCTTTTTTCGCGCATTGAGCGAGCAGTTTTGGTGGTAGTCCAGGCTAACACACTTTCTCTAAGAATTAGTTTCACGACGAGTCCAGCTCTGACCCTGACAGTTAGCGGACGTTGGCGATTCCGCAACTAAAAAGACAGGCCAGCCAAGCCAAGTTAAGTACATTACCTTTCTCATGCCTGATAGCCCGAACCCCCTCTTTATGCGATTTTCCACTACTCCGAAAGCTAGATTCTAAGTATAAGCTCTCGAAACTATTCCGAAGTTGATGATTTCGCTTCCGCGAGTGATGCCTGGCTAAAGCACTCGAGCGTTGCAAAGGCGAAACCGTCCCCATACCGCCCTTCCTTCACTGCCTAGGTGAGATAGCTGAGCGACCAAACGGAATCTTAAGTCAATCTTCTCGTCTTGTCGACGAGTGAGGTTGGGCCTATTGGCAAAGCAAAGTTTTTTATTAATTTAATGCCCAGGTTCGGGCAAGAACGAGAATCCCCTGGACCCCTTATTTCCCTTCTCTTATCTGCCTGTACCACCCCCTCCCTTCCACTCCTTCAAAATGAAATATTTGTCACGGCCATGTACCATTTCTGAAGGCCAAGTCTTTGTCCTTCACCGATGCAAATTGTATACAGAAAGGGCCCAACCCACGACACTTTTTTATTCTTCCATCAATTGGTTTCCAGAGATCCTCCGCCGCCTCCTGAACCATCTTCTGGCTTAGAGTGATTCCTAAGGTTTCCTATATAGCCACCGTGCCCTCTTCTCTGATTCAATTCCAAATTGAATTCTTTCCCTTCTCTCTCATCCGAGTCAGAGATAGTATTAACACCTTCACAGCTTGATGAATCGCGAAAGGCTAACCGGATCAACAAGGGTCTCGCTTGCTTTATAGCACTATTTCTAGCTTGAATTAAGGCTTCTAGCTCCTCTTCCTGTATCGAAGCTACTTTCAAATAAAGTCGGTTTATTTAGGTAGGCAATCAAGCCTGTAGAGTCCAATGAAGGATGATGATACACCAACCGGATCTCCAGCCCAATCGAGTCGGTCAGTCAAGCAAACCGCTATCCTGAACACCAACCTGAACGGCAAATCAATTACGTCAGTCAGTCAAACAAAGAAGCAAACAGACTGAACACCAACCGGATCTCCAGCCCAATCGAGTAGTTGGTCCCGCTTCCCCTTTTCCGGTATATTTAGGTACCAAGACATTTAAGTCCGTGAAGGCTGACTTCTACACTAACCAAATCAATCAGAAACTTACTTTCGTCAAACGAAATAAAACATAAAATCCGCTCGGGGATAAAAATCGTTCCTTCAGGCAAGTTCAGCTACAGAAGTTGAAGAGGAGGGGGCTCCAAGCTCTAGGAATGGAGTCGGAGATCCTACATCTAGAAGTCAACCTGTGACTACACATAGCTCCTGTGGTAGGCACTAACTATGTCTTTTCCCAGAAAGCGAAGACTACCGCTCTCTTAAGATGCCCCAGTCGATTAGAACAACTTTAGAGTAAGGCGCTACTAAGCCCTCTATTCTGCTTCTGCGGATGCTGATGCTTCTGCTTTAGCTCTCGCTTCTGCGTCTGTTTCTGATTTTAGACCCATCTTCGGAAAATCATTCATTTCCTTCCCCACCCACCGCCCATCTCAACGTGGCTTAAAAGCTATTCTAGAGCCCTTATAGAATAGAGTCAATTTCTTAGTCCCCTACTCTAGCCACCCTGAGTTTGGAATTCTTTAAAACATTTCCTTAGAATCAAAGTCTCTTTTATCCACGTAACGTATTGCCCACTCGTTGTCCATTCAGGGAACTGCTCGGCCAATCACCGCGATACTGGCACGACCGGAATCAAAAGAATCCCTGGTTGGACCGCCCTTAAGTAAGGGAACCCGATACGGTTCGACGCTTTGAATCCGGCCACGGGGGTCCTTGCTAGGGCAGACCCTCTATACCCATTCTATTCTCATGGTCATTCTTTCGAGAATAGGGGTAAAGGTAATCGAAACTTCCGTTATTGGTTCGTTTAAGGGATAGGCCGAACCAGTCCAACTTGGCAAGAAAGGATCACAGATGATTTGTTTGGATAGAGAGCAAAAGAAAAAAGGGTACACCAACCAAGTTTAGGGAGTTTTCAGGCACACTAAAGCTTTAAGAATAAGATATCATACCTCAAACACTTTGCCTGAGTCAGTCCTATAGCCCCCTTTAGACAAAGGCATGAGCCCATAGGATCCTAGGGGGCTTCCGGTTAGCCTCAAGAAGGAACCAACCAATTGGCATATCCTTCGGAGTAATAACTTCGCTCCAAAGTCTGCTTTTGCTCGCTCTGCAGTCACGAACCGATCAAGATGCTCAACCCCATGATTTGGCAAAGAACCCGGAAATGGGTCCATAACTTGACCCTCCCCAACGAAACGGTTCATCAAATCGTTCCTTAGCTGCTGAGTCAGCCGGTTCTTCAGCGGATCATTCTATATCCTTTTTTTCGACCCCACCCTAGCCCAACCCAGGTTCAAACCAAGCCTTTGTGCACCAACCACCTTGCCCTCGAGACGAACCGAACCGATGCGCGAGCCTGTCCATAGCGCTATCCCTCGCTAATAGCCCACCGATAGTGTGAGAGCTATGCTGAGAGAGATTAGTCAGTGTCTATACGCCACGCCACCAAACTTGTCTTTTTCGTTTGCGTTGTTCCTTAGTGCTGCCTGACGTACGGGGTCATTAAGAATTTTATCACATATGAGAAGGTGTACTTAAACAGAAGTGAAAGAGCCCAGGAATGAACCTACAGGGAGTATACCTACTACTCTATTGGCTAGGGCGACAGATACTGACAATTTGATCACATACTCATTGACCGAGCGAGCACCGAGCGGGCTACGAGCCAAGCCGAGCGAACCGAGCGGAACCATACCGTACTGAACTGTACCGGACCGCACTAAACCTGACCGTAACGAACCGTACCAAGGTAGAAAGATCACAGGAGTGAACCACAAGGGGATAGATGATCCTGCCGAGGGAAAGAAAGAGGGAGAACCCATACCGAGCCGAGTGGACAGAGCCAAGCGCACCGAGCGGACCAAAAGCATTGATGAAAGAAGACATGCCTCGATCAATCAATTGTGAGATTGTCAGTAAGACAAATCAATCTATTCGTTATGTATATTCAGAAGCGGAAGGATCAAGATGTCTTTGTGCGTCTGCTTGCCACTCCGTAGATGGAAATGCTTTCTCAGGAAATGCGGCTTCGAGATACGTTGTTTCGGGAGAAACCAAACCCCTTGTTTCGAAAGAGACTGGATCTGTTCATTTAGTTGATCCGGTGAGACCGATTGAAGGTGGCTAAGTGCTTAACATTTGATTCTTCCACTCACATAAGAGAACACTGTACATATCCAAATGGATTTCTATCTTTTTTTTGGGGAAGGGGATCTCAATCCAAACTCTCGCCGGGAAGTCGCCCTTGAGCCTGGAATCAATCAATCCTTCTCTTCTGTATAAGGGGCAGTAATCCGTCAATAGAAACCGGGATGAGAAGCTCTTTCCATGGGTTCGATCACTTCTTATCCCCCCGTTCTTCCAGTCCGGATCTACACACAGTAGAAAGACCGGTCTACTTGTACATAGCATAGGATCAATAGGCTTTCATCATCGTTCCAGGTGGACTGGATAATGAATTGAATCCATCGGATGCGTCCGGAATCAAGAAAGATTCTCGTTCCGGGCTGCGTCCATCTCACGGACGGATTCACTTCAATCAGACAGAGGAACCCAATCAGAGGAGACCGCCCCACACTGCTTTGATCGATTGGATGGAAAACCGCTCGCACAACACAAACACAAATAAGGGAGAAGAATGAGGACTCGACCGTAGTCTCCCCTGCATCTATGATAGGCTTACTCCCACCCAACCCCACCCTATGTTAATTGAGATATACTTTAGAAGATTGATTGTTTATAGATTGGATTTGTATCGTCTTCCCTTTCATTGATAAGAGCTAGAAAGATCGGAGGATATTTCATCCTCCTAGGTCCCTTCTTCCTTTTTATTTCCCCTAACCCGCCCCTTAGACTCCCTTAAAGCTTGTAAAATTGCTTCAAAGACATTCAAACTAAAAAAAATAAACAATTGGATCGTGACAAGTCGTTACTACCAGCCAGCCGTTACTTCTTTATGACCTCCTTCTCCCCTGTTCCTAGTTATCCATCAAATGGCACTCTGTTTCTATCCAGTTTCTATCTGTGAGCATGGTTGAGCAAGGTTCAAAGAGAAGTAGCTGAGTGGAGAAAGGGACTCAGGGGATGAAAGAGAAGGAGAAGAGGAGCGTAAGCGATGATCTTCAAGAGAGGGTCCGAAGGAGGCAGGAGGGAGCAGATGTTGTGTTCTTTTTTTGGTGAAACAAATGAGGGGTCAGAAAGCGAGCATCCTTCTATAAGATGCTTCGGATTGAAGGCCGGCCGGCTATAGTTTCTTTATAAACCTCTTTCAAAGGTAATCTTTTTTTTTCTTATATCTAATTGGATATATATATATATATATATAAGTCTTTAATCGGATAAAGCTTTATTTCTTTCACTTCGTCGAACTGAGGAATATTAGTCGGATGGAAGGACCACCGGAGAGAAAGGCGATTAGGGATGAGCTGCACCGGACTGATTCTCCTGAGTTCAAGGCGAATAAAGGATTGAACTCATCTTTTTGGAGAGCACACAATAGGGATATCGGCCGTCGAAATAGGAGTTCCACCAGATAGGAGTGAGACCGGCCCCCTTGTCAGAACTTCTTCTTCGGGATAACAAATAGCAGGCAATCGAAATCGAAGCAAGCTTCCCTCACTCCTGCACCGGAACGAGGGAAGGGGAATTTATTCCGATGGACAGAGCAAGCGAGGGAGAGGTATCCATCGGAAGGGAATGGGAGGATTGGGTTGATCGATGGCCTCTGACACAGCGCGACGGACGGAGACACAGAAGCTTTCTTTCCCACCCAGCAAGATACGGCCATAACAAGAACATGACGGAACGAACGCTAGCTATATGCTTAACACATGCTAGTCAAGCCGTAGTGCGCTAGTCGCAAGCGGAACTAGACTTGATATTCGGCCTCCCTGACTACACTAGTGCGCCAAAATCTCTCTTTTCTTTTATATTATAGAATATAGATTAAGATTCGATTGTTGAGTCGCTCTTGTTGTGAGATGGAAAGAGAAGGTACCACCGCCCAAAGGTACCTTACTAGGTCGGTCAACGGTGACTACTTCTCCACCAATCAAAGACAAGGGAAACCGTTTCATAAGAAGAGAATCCAGATCGAAAGGCAAAAGACAAGGAACCATCGCCCAATAGTACCCTACTTGGGTCGGTAACCGGTGGCTACGTCATGACTCTTTCGTGAATGATTCCTTCTTATGGATGGCGACTCGACTGACAATCTAATCGCTTACTGTACTGAGATTGAAGAGCAGCCTATAATCGCTTACGCTTCTCTTCAATTGCGAGGAGAGAAATAATAGAACAGTGAAACACTTTTAAGTCACTATCTATGAAGTAGGCTTAAAAGCAGCCGTATCTTGCTGCTGGGCCTAGCCTACTGATAGAAAGTGTAGTTAGTCAGTGAAGCCTAATATCAGTAGTTCCGTCACTTGCTCCTCCGTTTGCTGGCAATAGCGGTTTGCTGGGCTGCAATGGTCTCAACCGAGCGCCCACTGTCAGAATCATCGTCATCATCATCATCAGCCGCCACAGAGTCGCCAGGAGGAGGGGCCCTGTCATCAGCATCGCCACTGACACTACTACCACCCGCCAAATCATCCGGGACTCTGATCTGAGCAGCTAACCGCACAGCCTCTGCTACTTGAGCTGCCCGAGTCTCAGCAGCCGCACTACTCTCAGGCTGACTAGGCGCTGGCTGACCCATTTGTTGCGCTCGCGCTGCCTCCAACTGCCTCTGCAACTCTTGTAGCCGGTCGATCATCTTGCTTTCTTCCCTCTCGGCCATCTCCAGCTCTCGATCCGTCGGGCCAATGATGAAGTTTGCAGCACCCTGAGACTGCGTCTGGAATAGAGTAGACATGCCGAAATCCCAATACCAGGGGAGATACTCCTTAACAGCACCCTCTCCATAAGCACTCTCGATGCCCTGCCCGCCGTTCTCCCAGTTTATCAGCTCACTACGGAACCTCGACCGGATGGAACGACTCTCCCGACGACCTGATAACGCTTTGGACTGACTGACCGGCGTGATCGTAGGCGGGATAATCTGCACACGCCCGAACTGTCGCATGGCCCGACTCGCAAGCTGCATCTCCACAATCTTGTGGCAGAACATCCAGATATCCCTGTCAAAGCGAACTGAACCTCGCCTCACCACCTTAGGACCTGTCTCGTCCCATCCTGCCACATAAGGATATGGGCGCCAAGTCACCTGAAAAGAGAAGAGCAGGAAGTCATGATGCAGTTTATTTCAATCTCTACAGAATGAACAAGGAAAGAAGAAAGGAAATACCTGTCGGGACGCGACCCGGTCAAACTGGCCTCTGAAAAAGTGAGCTACATGCTCTACTCCGACTTTCTCCAGTCTGTATGCCCACTTTCGAGCAATGGGGAATAGACCAGCAGGAGGAGGAGGATCTGTGCTGAGAAGAGGACGACCAATGTTGATCCTCTCCCAAGACCACAGCTGCAGAAAGAAAAGGAAAGTGTCTCAGATACATGTTCATCACTGCAGAATCAAAAGAAAAGGAAGGCTCAAATTAAGTAAGAAATGACCATCAGGAAGGGCGTAAAGCCTCCGACGATCGTTTTGCCGCCCACCGCTTACCGACAAGAGAGAGAGAAAGAGCTCTTAGTCGCTCGTCGCTTACCGACAACATCAGCTCCAGAACCACAAGGACAGCCTTGTCCTCAAGCCAGTTCATCAGATTCGGGGGGAGATAATTCAACATTGCCACCACCTAAGAGACCAAGATAGGTGGAAAGTTTTTCTCAGTCTGGAGGAACCTCCGTAGAAAGAGAATAGAAAGGTCCTCTTACTCGTGGAAAGTTCAAAGAGACTATCTAAATAAGAACCCACTATTTCAGAGAGAAGAGGTAAACTTTGCTCTTATGACTAAGGTGGTTATTCATACACCGGAACCTGAAACTGTGTCTGAAGCTTTCACCAAGCCAGAATGGGTGAAAGCCATGGATGAAGAGATGAAGAAGGCCATTGAGAAGAATGAGACATGGACTCTAGTCAAGCCACCACCTGATGCTCACATCATTGGTTGGTTGATCAAATGGAACCGGATAAACTACTCGATCAACGGGTTCCGAAGAAACCTGGGCCACTTCTACTTATGTTCACGTTTATGCTGGTGAATCAACTGAAACTGCCTTCACCTCCGCCCCTGCAACTAGAGGATCTGTAACCGGACAAAGCAAAGCTGAAACGGGCAATGGCTTTCTAACTTCTTCTTCACTACGGGTAGCTCCTAGCTATGCTTGTTCTCCCGCCCCTGTCTACGATGCCTATGCCTACTGAGCCTCTGTTCTCTCTACTGCTCGGCCAACTCAATCAACCGGTGCTGCTTCCAACGGTCACTATTTATGCTTAAACTGGCAGATCAACCTCATCAATCAAAACTTGAATTGGAACCGCGCGAGGCCTTGCCAGTAAGGATGCTGGCTTTGGTTGAAACTACTTCTTTTGACTCTGCCTTGTATGTTATGGGTGTGAAAGCTGCTGCTTTTGCTTCCGGGTCCACTACATATAGATCCACTACGAGGGACTTCTCTTTTCTTCTTTCAAATTCTTCTCTTCTCTTCTTGCTTTATCACCGACTTTCCGAGCGTAGTCTGTAGTAGGGAGCCGCAACGCGTCAGGTTGCTTTCTTTGTTTTCGGAGCTGGGTCTGAAGCTTTCACATCTGTTTTGTTCCCGGTTCCGAGCTTTTCTCGTTGATCGATCTCGATCAATCTTCGCGAAGGTTCAGTAAGGTCTCTCGTTCCGCTCTCCCCGACTGGCAGTCTTTCGTCCATCTCATTATATGGAATAAGAAGTGTTGGAACTGGTTGGTTCCAATCCCTTTTTTGGGGTGAGATACAATAGAAAGGCTTCGACTCCTTTTTCGTCCTTCTCTCTCAGGTGTATTCCCAAGCCCACATCTCACGCCAATTTCTCAATGAAAATTGATAAAAGGTGGATCCGCCCGCCCGCCGGCTTAGAAGAGGTCATAAGGGGAAGCAATGAGTCGTAAAAGTGCATTCAAAAGCGCTTCTGCCGTTCCCCCCTCTTGCATCCGGTCGATCGAACCCGAACTACCTCCGAATTCACACCACTGATTGAATCCCGTCGGAAGACGGGAACAGCGGCGGACCGTTCGATTGGACTTAGCCCCCCCTATTGGATAACCTTATCGATCGACTGCCGAGGGAGGGATGTATTCGTCCATCATTCCGGGTTGGGTGGCCACGGATCAGTGGTGAGATGCAGGCTCCCGAATCGAAGTGGTTCCTCGAGGAAGATTTCTAGTCAAATCCAGTCTTTCTTCCTCGCCAGGGTCCGTCTCTGCAGCCAGAAGTGGTGGGGCAACCGATCATTCGTGATTGAGTCGAGTAGTTGAGTCTATCGCGGAGGAATTCATTCATGGATTGGCGGGCGCACAAACAAACGACTATTGAAACTGAGTCGATTCCTATCTATTAGTCGTAGTTGAGTCGGAAGATATCCGCTTGACGCTTCCTCCCCCTTTTTATTTAAGGAACAACAAAAGAAGATTCTTGCGTTCTCTTTCCCTTTTTATTTAAGGGCTTAGGGTCCGCCTTGAATGGTCGGTGTGGCTGATTCCACCATTCGATCCGGTACGAGTATCCGCCGGGCGACAACGAGTTTCATTTCTTCGGTACCCATCCATCTGGCTTTTTTCCATCCATTGAGTCATTGATAAACAGACAGACTCACGATCGTTCGAATCAAGAGTGCTCGTAGAAGCCGTAGTTGTTGACGGAAGAAATGATGGTATACTAGATGGAAGCATCCAATGGAGACACTCGCGATCGATAGATTGTGTACGGTTTTATAAGTGGACGGAAGAAAGGGCGGTAAGTCTAATTAGAAGAGATATAAACTGACGTTATGTGAGATACGCGGAAGGACGACCGTCGAGGCCTTCTTTCTAAAAGTAGCTAGAAGAGCCTTACCAGCTCCGAAAACGGGAGTGCGCAGGAGCGCACTGGAGTTTTCTACGCTGCTTGTTCCGGCCGGAGTGCGCTAGCGCGCTCTTCCTTCAGCTGGGCGCTAGCGCGCGTACTCTTTTCGAGTTCGAGTGAGCCAGCCATAAAAAAAGGCCTTTCAATGCGGACAGAACAGCGATATACTCCGCTAGGTGGCATACTTTTCGATTGTTGGATCTATATGGAAGCGGAGGCGACAACTTCTCATTCATTGACTTTATTCTAGAGATTCCTAGATACTCTTTTTGCAAACGATTGATAGCATAGCTTTTTCGAGTCAATTCTACTGCCTGCTCGTCAGAAATCCTACTTCTGCCCCTTATCATTCATTGATAAATCCATTTCTCAGTTTGAATTGAGAAATCCCCTCTCAATGTTTCATTGAGAAATGGGCGACTTAATAGCAATATCTAACTTTCGGGACGGGGTAGGGTAGGCACTGGGTTTTCCTAATTCCGCACCACAATGGGTGGGATCATAGGAGCGATGCTGCGGAGAAAGAAGATTATGTTGTCTGGGCCTAAACAGATGATGGCTTCGGGACGGTAAAAGCAGATTGATCGTGCCGAGATGTTGCTAACTCCACTTTGGATTGCTATGGTTCTACCTTTCCCCGAGCAGATGTCGGATGTGAAGGCATAGATTCGGATCGTCAGTTGATTCATTCTGAATGGGATCGCTAAGAAAAAGTTTGTCGCAACGCCCAGAAAAAGTATATTCGTTCTATAAACGGTGTACGTATGAATGAAATCCACCCCCCACCTCTCCTGTATCGAGAGGTTTGTTGCAATACACCAAGGTTCGTTGCGTTGTCGGGAAACATCATGCTAATGTAACCTCCGATGTACCACCGGATAGGGTACCCCTAGAGCGATAGCGGGGTGGCTGAGCGCCCTCTGCCAAATTCATCCGGAAGCCGAAGACTACCTGTGTGACGAGTCTCTTATCTACAACCACTCAACTTCCGGTTTCAACATAGCCTAGTGGCTCCTTTACTTCTCCGATTCCCCGACCCGTTCTTTCGTAGCATGCATTCCTTCCCTTCCGTTCCTCACCCTATTGTAGTGCTCTCTCCTCAAATTGATCAAGAGATTGACTCGCCTTTCATTTCTTTCTCAATGAAACTTCAAAAATCCCCGACTTACCCAAAACATCGGATACAGAGATACTAGGCTTGGAGCCCAAGAGCAAGGAACGTTGTCCCTAATACAACCGATGACATGCTCCTTCAGATAAGGCCTAGGTTCTGGGCCAAGGCAAACAGCTGGATTGACAAAGGTATTTGATGACCGGAGCTTTTAAGTAGTGCTAGCAGGACAACGATGGTGATGATGCTCGGAGTTAACAACGACCCCCACCATCCAAAACGATCCCTCTCCTAATCCTTCTATACCCTAGGTTGCTGCACCTTCGGTCTTGCTTCCCCCTCAATCATCGGGAGGTGGAGGCGACGAGGAGGAGGGGACAAAGATAGGGAGAAGCGAAAGAGGAAACACGAAGGAGAGAGTTCCAAAAGAAGGGAAACCAGCCGAAGGGTTAGAGGATCCTCCGGGCAGCGACCTACCCAAGGTACCACCGGTATCACCAAGTTCCGTTGATTCACAACAGCAATCTCCAGTGTCCGATGAGACTGCCGGGACTGATTGAGTTGTGCCACATGAAACCTATATAGTTTATATCCGTTACAGAGGAGGACAATCCTAAAATCTTCAGGACTCTGAAAGAAAAAGAAGATCTGAGGAATGAATTCTAGATTCCGATGAAGATGCAGAGAAGTGAATGATCCCTCACGGGGCGACGAACAAGTGGCAATTATGACAATGACTCCCCAGAACATAAAGCCTTTGAGTCAAATGCAGTCGGACTATCAATAAGGCGACTAAGTTGACATTAGATTTGAAAGGGAAGCCATAAAATGCCACCGCGATGACAATGGAGTTAGCTCGATGTTCCCATGATGAAATCCATTTTGAAAGGAGAAAGAGGGTAAAACAACTCCAAAAAGATGTAAAATATGGAAGTGAAGGAAGTCCATTCCTCAGAAGTTCTCCATTGAAGTCGGAGTTCAGTCGGGCCAAGCAAACCCTCGCGACATATTTGGCAGCAGCTGCGAATGCTGCTTCTATTCAAAAAAAAAGTTGCTGGAAGAGAAAGGACGCTGTCAAGTCACAAACAATGATCTTCAAGGCCTTGCATCTCAATGGACAGAAATCAAAGAAAAGATCAATTTGATGAAACGGGAGTGGATTCCTTGATTGCATCTGCAAGGGCTGCCGATGCGGGCCCAAAGAATAGTTCATTCCATGTGAACGTAAGGAGTGAGCGATTGTCTCTATCAGAGACAGCGATCCATTCAGCAGGAGAAGGTTGGGAGCGCCCTTATTCATTTCATTGTAAATTTCATTAATCAAATGAGGGAGTTGTTTTCACGTATATCAGACTCATTGAAAACACTCTATTCGTACGCCGGAGAGAGAGCACTTTTTCCTCTTCCCCGCTGTCAGAGAATGCCTTCACGCTTCTTTCTCTAGACTCACTTCCTCACTCTCGTAGGCGGCATTATGAGAGATAGGTTTGGTTTTGAGCCCTACTATTCTTCCTCTTGATCGAGCGACAACAACGACGGAAGGAATACACTGTATAACGGCTTCCTCCGTTCTAAAAGTGCAATTCTTACCTGAGTCCCTTCTCCAAGAGCTGTAACTCAGTCAATATCCGCATCGCTCGTTCATCCGCTGGTGCCATGTTGCTTCCTGTGCCGAATCTCGTCCAGATGGACCCTTGAGCATCATGGTCAATTCCTTTATGGAGGTTTTGCAGCACCCCAGAATTGACCATCGATGCCCAGGGTCAAGTAGGCCACTGGAGGCCTTCCTTTGCAAGACCGAGGGATCCGCGACGTCTGATTGACAACCTGCAAGAGAAGGATGAGAGGAAAGTGTGCGACCTGCACATTTGAAAGGCAAAGGCATGAGTAACATGGTCGGGACACGGTTCCTTTGGTTACCCTTCCAATAGAAAAAAACATGAAAAATGAAACCATGCGTCAGTTACTTGTTGAAAGTAAAATGCTGATTTACCATGAGAAGGGACTGATTGATTTTAAGAAACGTCCCAGTTTCTTAATGATGGGACTTGACTTTAGGCTACTCAAGGAGGCCAATAAGAGTCCAACTACAAGGCCTTCATTTTGGCCTTTGTTAGCATCCTTTCGAATTTGGCTCTGACTGAGTTGCAATTTCCCTTCTGCCCGGCAGAAGAGGTGATTTGGCTTTGTAGCTGGGTAGTCTTTTATTCTTCAAACTGGTATTCGGCAGGGACTACCACTGCTACTCTTTTTTTTATCGAGAAGATTGGGACTGCATGGAAGAGTTTATTGGCATGGTTGGGAGGGCAGCGCTCAGTTCTTCAGCATCTTCTAGGGTCTGACAGAACTTTTTTATGATATCCTCCCATTCTTCTTCCTCCTCGTTTTCGTTTGTGCACCTCGTTGTCGGAGGAGGCTATACAACTTCTATACAGTCCACGTTGAGGACTTCTTCTCGTAAAAGTGGAGGGTTTTCTTCCTCATTGTGAGGGGAATCAGGTTTGACCCCGAACCTGTTATTGAAAGCAGTTTCAATGTCATACCACCCTCTGATAGAGACTGGGGCCAACTGCTTGAACCAGTCAAGAGCTATCCCGTCCCAAGTTAGGACGAACAGCCCCTATTACGTGTGCTGCTACTGTTTCCTCCTCAACGCAATGCAGGCTGCAGAGCCATCGGAACTATTCGAGCAGGATTATTCTGTAAATATTCTGCACCGACGAACTTTCGGATGTAGGTGAGGAGGGAAAGCTCTGGCATAGGGTCCAGAGGTCCTAATGCCAGAGGACTAAAAGGGGAAGGATGGATGGTTTCTCCATCTCGGTCCATCTCCGATTTGACAGAAGGCTAACTGCTGGACAAAGCACTCAACAGAGTTTGGAACAGTAAAGCGACGGTCGCCAGCTGAGTACTTAACCAGCATAGGGGGAGCGGAAATCTAATCAAAAGACTGGAGTCTCCCGCCTCCAATCAAGAGATCAAACTCGTACCCAGTGGAGTCGCCACTCTGTTGGTGGTTGGAGACCGCTGCCGCTCTGCACTGGTCAATGTGAGCGGTCCAGCCACCACCCCTTGCAGCGGGCCTTCACTGGACTCCGGCTTGCGCTGCAGGGGCCAGTTTCTAGTGCTGGGCTGGTTAAGACTACGCCCACGGCGACGACCGGGACGCTCGCTCTCTACCACAAGGTATGAGCTAAGGGGGTTGGGAATGTAAACGTTTCCACTTATGATGATCAATCAGCTGGACAAGGGTATCAGAAATCAAAGATGGGAGGCAGAGAGGAGGAGCCAGAGTGCAAGGGGTAGCTATCAAAACCCGGCCTAACTCATGGACCAGCTAAACCAGCTTCTTCCCATGCTTCGGAAGGCAGGGCACGGCGGCACTTTAGTTATGATGCAGGCGTTAGCAATCTACCAAGTTAGAACTCTCAAGCTAGCCGGAATTGAATGAGTAGATATGAATTCCCAGGCCCACGATTTAAGCTCACTACATAGCTTAAACCTCGGGTCATCTACGGATGATCCTTCGCACTTCTGCAGGCTACAACTAAAAAAGAAACCGAAGCGGGTGAAATTCGATTAGAGGGGCTTGCTTACTCTCCTAGAAGGAGGCATTCGTCAGCGTAGGAAGGCCCATGAGAAGTTCTTCTTTGATTGATCAGAACTCTATGCGGGCAGGTACGAGCTCCTTCACGAACACCTCTTTCTATGTTGTTCTGCTGGAGCGGGGGGAAGGGATACGATCGGAACAGGAATTGGGAATAGTGATGGAAACATGGCCGGCCAACTTCGTATAGGGATCTTATAGGTAACAGAATCGGTCAGTTGTCCGGTCGGTATCCGAATCTCCCGTCTGTTGGCGGGCGTAGTAAAGAGGGGAGACCACTAGATGTTGTTGGGCAATCACACCGCGGCAAGACTGGCTTCGGAATGGAGGCCCCCTAAAACGAAAAGTGGAGCCTCTCGTTCCTTCCGTGCACAGACAGACATAGATTCCCCTTTCCGAACTCAACTAGATGGGGGGAGTCGACCGTACTATTCAATCGATCAATCAATCTTTGTTTGAGAATGGACAAGGTGGGTGGGGCGGGGACGGCATGCAGCGTTGACCGGGCGAGCCAAAGAGTTGGGCAAGTAGGCGTCCGGTAGAACGAGCTTGGCCCCGGTAGCTTCTTGAGAGATATCACTCGCGGGCCACGATAGCAATTGTCCCAGCCCTTGCTCGACACTACCCTAACCCACGGGCGGACTCACCCATGAACACCCCTAACACACCTGACCACTAGCCGGAAAGAAGTAGAGGACGGTTTAGCAGCTGGTTCACTTCGGGAGGGCGAGGTCCACACACGCAGAGTCCCTAATAACCAGACCGCAACGCTTCACCCCACTACGACTACTACTACTGCTCACGCTATACGACATAAAGCACGTAGGGTCTTCTCTTCTATAGCTGCGGAACGTGCCTTTACACCACTACTTCAAACTAGGGCAGGGCAGAGTGACCTAATGATAGTGAAGACTCGTTCCGAAGACTTTCTTGACAGTGAAGACAAGTTCCGTAATAGTAGACTCCACTAACATAGTAGTAGTGAAGTAGTACGTGGAGTGTGGATTCAATCCAATAACAAGTAAAGCCCTGCTACTGCCTGAATTGTTTTGCCATGTCTCCCGAGGCCCTCCTTTGCACTCCTTAAATATGGCCAAAGCTTCTAGTCTAAATTGTTTAGTTGGGTTGGGATTACATTATTGTTATTGGGTGAGGCGTAGCGTAACGTAATTTTTGGACTCCTCGCCGCCGGTTGTATAGTATGATTTAAGTTTCTAAACAATGACCAAGACTCTTCTTTAGCCCTTAGAGACGATAAGCGACGAAGAGGGGTGTGACGAGAGAGCTGGGCGTATCCCAGCCCTACGGGGTTTGAGAGAGGGCGATCCGCTCGGGGCACAGTGCCCGAGGTGTTAGCCCGCTCCGGAGCTATCTACCCGAGCAAGAGAACGCTAAAGGGGCCCGCAAGTCACCGAGCAAGAGCAAGGCGGGATTCCCCCTGTTCTAGAGCCCGTTCCGTTGGCCTATCAAGATCCGTTGACCGAGCATTTCGGGTGGGCGAGAGGAAGAGGAAGGCTTTCAATGGACGACTCGACTCTTCTTTGGGAGGGGGAGGTCGATTCCCGGTTGCAGGGAAGAATACGCTTTCTCAGGTAGTTCTTTTACCGAGGAAGGCAGGTCGAACTCTCTTTACAGGATAGGTGACAATATTTCTGGTTATGAAATATCCCGGTCTTTGGACACTCGACTAAAAGGAGGGGGCAGGGTTCAGCCCAGGCAGCCGGAGGAGAAAGTCCCTCTCAGGAAAGCCTCGAGTCACTCCCGTCCCTCATTTGAATCAGAACTCATTTTGACGGATGGGCAGGGGCAGAAGGTTGAACACAGTTTCCGCAAGGCTGGTCCTATTCTATTTAATCTCCTACGACAAATCTTGAATCTACTAATGATTATGAAATATCTGGTTCGCCGGGTAGGGAGGGATTTGGGAGGGTTAGAGGGTTCAGATCCTGAATGAGGTCGTGCAGCAAAAGAGGGGAGATCAGGGGGTGGGGAGGTGACATGGCCTTCTACTCCTTCGACGAAAAACACTTTCAAATACTATTCCGGCAGGGGAAGGAAAGAGATTAGGGGTTGGGGACTGATCCGGGAATGGAAGTCTTGGATCGGGACGGGAGAGGCAGGGGGGGGAAGGCATCTCTGGGCTACCTCCTTCCAATCTGTGAGGTGGACTATCGACTAGTGGTTCCTCCAGAGGCTATTACAGACAGAGGGCTGTAGTGGGAGAGAAAGAATTAGGGCAAGATCTGAGTTAGCCGCTGTCGGATGGGGAAACTCGATCAGTGGTTGGGGCGAATCATCAACTGCAGACTGAACCCCAATATCGAATGGAAGGGCTCTGGAATCGGTTCCAGAGGTAAGTCGAACAACTGCTGAAGGGGGGCATCCGCATCAGTCTCCTTTTCCCTGCTATTGGGGGATTCATTCATTGATTGATTCGGCAGTATTATTGGTGGTAGTACGACTCAGGCAGGTCGAACGAAAAATGAGTCTCCAGCTGCCGAACAACAGATATTCTCTGGTCCGATGATCCACATCTAGGGTAGGGAGGACAGGTCTTCTAGGCTATTCTTGTCTATATTCGGCGGGAGGAGCTATGGAAATGAACTCAAAGAGACAGATATATACCTTTAACCAACGTCAGAAGTTTTGATTTCGATATAAAATTCCCGTACTTCAGCCATCCAGTTACTTCTCTTCACATTAGTCTCTTGCTGGGTAGGCAGAGATCTGACAAAGGCTTCGGGAACATAGATGATGGTTTGGGGGATTTGGAAATGGTTTCTAAACTGACGTAGCCTTTTAACAACAGCTTTTGGGGGGTGACGGGGGGGAATATTTGTCTTAAGCTTCTTCAAGGGCATGACTCGTAAAAGCAATGGGTTGCGCATATGTGAACTACCATTCTCCCGAAGCAATATAGCTAATAATGTATTCAATGATGCAATGCATAAGTAAAAAAAACAAAATCCTTACCTAACTGCGGAGAAACTGAAACAGGAGCATTTTCTATATCGTTAAAAGCTCGCTTCATCACTCCACTTGATCCCCCCAAGCATTGAGATTGTAAAAACCATTTCTTCGGAGTCAGGAAGAGATCTGCGTAAAAAATGAATCTTACCAAAGAATGACTGTAACTCTTTCTCGGGATTTGGAAGCTGTAACTTCTGTATAGCGCTGACTCTCTCTGGGTCTATGAAAGTTCCTTCCTTTGTGACAATATGACCCAGCAATTCTTTCCCCCGGGTCATGAAAAAGTGGCTTTTATCAGGATTTAGAGCTATATGAAACTCTCTTTTCTCTTAAAGATATTCTCTAAATGGTCTTCTCTTTTTATCGGGAACACAAAAATATAAAAAAGATAAAGTATTATATACGATCCTAGCATATCTTGAAGAGCTGCTAGCTTTTGCGCCAGGATCTATTAATCCAAAAGGCATTCTCTAATAGGCATGCAACAATTCTACTTTTGGTCACAGAAGCATAAATCTATCCCTCGGATGAACCAAAACTTGGTTATATCCAGAAAGACCGAAATCACTTCTGGACCATTCACAGTTTGTAGCAGTTTGTCCATCATTGGCATAGGTAATGATCTCTGTCAATCTGGTCCTATAAACTCTTGTTTTTTATTAACGTTAGGCATGTTTCTTTCCCTGTCTTGTTGTTAGATATCAACCGATTAACTACCGAAGGGTCAGATACGATATCAGATACGGTATGAGATAAGAGACAGGAAGTCAATTTTAGTTTTGAGTAATGGGTCTAAAAATTCCTGGTTGATTGGGTTTAGGAATGTAGGACCTAAACATGGCAGAAAAGCGAAAGGATGATTTCACAATAGAGGCTTTGAATTCAAGCACTTCGGATTCCTCTAGTTGGTAATGAGAGATAGCTTTATCCTTCCAAAAGACATCTATTTGAATCAAGATCTCCTCAATCAAATTGACAAAACGACCATCCGCACCTGTAGTCAAATGAGAGTCACTGCAATAGCCCTCTTTCTTAATGATGATATATCTTGTCATGTGGTGCATAATCAGTCTTTTCCTTCACAGTAGGGCTATGGGATTCGAACCCAGAAAATGGTACATCCACTATCTCTTAGTAAGTAGAAGCCCTAACAATCTTCTTCATATATTCACTTGCAGCGTTCGCAGCATTCAACAATTCACTCGCTGCGCTGTCGCTCGCTCGGACGCTGTCTCAGATTTCAAACCTAACCTCATTCGCAGCACTCTATCAGATCCACGCTGTGAAGCGACGATGTCGACTGTGGAGATCGCTGGCGGGGAGCTACCAGAGAAAGGTACGTACCTACATACCCGTGAACGTGTTACTCGTCTAGAGGAAAGGGTAGATGAGATTGAGGGCGTTCATTGAGGGCATCGTAGGTTTGGACTCTCGGGTAGAGTCCATTGAGAAAGGCCACCTTGAGTGGGCAGAAAGTCTTTAAGGTTTTGGCTAGGATATTTTGAGTTCCATTGAGGTGCTCAAGGCCCAGATTGCGGACCTTACCACAGAAGTAAACGTGGTTAAGAGGGCCATTGGGAATGGCAGAGTTGGGGACGTGGATGCCCCAAGTCGGATTGGGGTGCCCGAACGTGCTATAATGGCGCCCGAGACGCAAAGGAACTGGATAACTTCCTATGGGACATGGAGCAGTACTTCCGAGCCACTCGGCCAGGCTCAGAGGATGCTATGGTGTCGATGGCAACAATGTATCTCACCGGAGATGCAAAACTATGGTGGCGCACGAGGTATGAGGACGTCCAGAGTGGGCGTTGCACGATCGACACTTGGGAAGATCTCAAGAGAGAGCTTAAGGCTCAGTTCCTGCCCGAGAACGTTGAGTACCTTGCGAGGAAGAGTCTTAAACGACTCAAACAGACCGGATCGGTGCATTTTTATGTCAAGCAATTCTCGGCGCTGATGCTTGACATCCGAGACATGTCGGAGAAGGACAAGCTCTTTGATTTCCTGGATGGCCTCCTGCCATGGGCAGTTGCAGAGACGAGGAGTGCAGGATTTGGCCTCGGCCCAAGCAGCTGCAGAGAGACTTGTGGAGTATGGCCACAAGACGGAGTCTTCGACGAAGACTAAGCCGGCGACGAAGCCTTGAAAGGGGAAGGGCTCTATGGGGGACAGGAAGACCCATGAGAAAGAGACGTCCAAGAAAGGCCATGATGCTAAGACTGGCCCTAAAAATTCTGGATGGAACACGGGGTCTTTCATATTCATATGCAACGGCGCGCATCGAGCCTGCCCACAAAAGCAATCGTTGAACACGTTGCAGGCCCAATCATCAGGAGAAGAGCCCAGGATGGGGGCTTGTTGGCTGCTAAATGCAATTTAGGGGCAGACGGAGGTAGCAAAGCCCCAAGCTCGGGAACTCATGTATATTGATGTGTGCATCAATGGCAAGTCCACTAGGGCTATGGTGGACACGGGGGCAACACACAACTTCGTTGCGGATCAAGAGGCACGTCGGTTGGGGCTCAAGCTTGAGAAAGACTCAAGCAAAATGAAGGCAGTCAACTCGGAGGCGCGTCCCATTGCAGGCTTGGCGAAGGGCGTGTCCATACGGATAGGACCGTGGGCAGGTACGACTAACCTTATGGCTGTTCCTATCGATGATTTCCAAGTCATATGAGGCATGGAATTCCTGCATACTGTTTGAGCTGTCCCCATGCCCTTCATGAGGGTAGTGTGCCTAATGAGTGAAGAGGCCCCCTGCATGATTCCCACGGTAAAGGTCGGAAAGGAAAAGGTTGAGATCATCTCAGCCTTACATCCGATAGAGGGGATTTATAGGCCCACTTCTCGACTCGGAGTTCCGTTCGCTTCTATCGCTATTGATTCGGGACACGGAAACACTCTTTATAAAAAGCAAATCCACTACCCGGCTCCTTGGTACTGTCGTAGTGTAACCGGCTGCTCGCCCTACTTCAGTGCCAAAGGCTTGCGACTTCAGTAGAGTAGGCCCGTTTACCTTACTTAAGGGTTTTCGATAGGGATCGACCATGGGGTTTACAAAACATTCATAGGCAGAGGGGCGGCGGGCGCGACGCGACGCGAGGGATGGCACAGAGGACCTTTTTTGGGTTAGTGCGCGCCGAGCTGGTTTTGAAGGTTCTTAGTTAGGCCAGCAGGGTGGTCGTAGGTCGGTGCGGCCTATCATGTTCTGTCGGTGGAGCTTATCAGTCTCTAGAAGATAGGGCGTAGTAACCGAGGCCTATAAAGAGGGGGTTCTGTCCATTGTACAGTCAGTAAGCAGTTGTACAGTACAACGCGAGTAGTTGTGCGAGTCAGATCTGTAGGGTCAGAGTCTGATTAGTTAGTCTTGTCGGTTTACTGTTGGCACTACAAGGTGCATGGCTGATGTACAGTGATTCTTTGACTTAATTAAAATCTTTCTGGTGCACATGGCTGAGTACTTGATCTTGATGTGTGTGACTACTGTGTGAATCTTAGAGGGGTTTCCGGACTAACTTCTCTTGCAGGAGGCAGTGCACGTGGCGAGTTGCAGGGAGGCTGACTCTGGAAGGCGACGGACTGCTGGACGGAGTGCCACACGTTGGGAGATATCGGAGGAGGTCGGGATCTTCCGGCGTGACAGTTGGAAAGCATACGAGACTGTGAGCGGTCATTGGAATCTTGATACCAGATTCGGACCGGGACTGAGTGTAGAGCCTGGTGCGAGCCGGACGAGAGCAGCCGAGTGCACGGAGTCAAGATCAGCTAGTGTACGGACCAGCAGTCGGGGACGATGACTACAGCAGCTGGCGAGACGAGCGGTATCGAGGAGCCACGAGTCGATGCGAGATCGGGTAGACAGAGTCTTTCAGGTCTTGGAGGGACGGATCCATTCCTTAGAATACAGTAAGGCCGATGTACGAGCCGTCATGGAGGACCGGAGGGGGGTTTAGTACCAGATTAGCTTCATTGGAGGGAGATCGACTTCGGGGTGAGGACCTGATCGGCAGTCTGCAGGCTCAGTTGACGAACCTGATGGACGAGGTGGTTGTCGTTCTGAGAAGAGCCGTGAGCCAGGGAGGTTAGAGACGTCGAGAGTCAGGGTTCCGGAGCCGAGACCTTTTAGCGACGGGACGCAAAGGTCTTAGAGAACTTTCTATGGGACATGGAACAGTTCTTGTCGGCGCAGAGGCTGTCCGACGAAGCTAAGGTACAGACGGCAGTGATGTATTTTGATGCTGACGCCAAGTTATGGTGGCGGACCAGGTCGGATGAGGTCGGCATGGGGAAGTGCTCGATCGGAACCTGGGAGCAGCTGAAGGCTGAGTTGAAGGCTCAGTTCTTACCTGGTAATGTGTCGTGGATGGCACATCATTCCTTGATGAATCTGAGACAGACCGGAGCGGTCCGGGACTACATCAAGGCGTTTTCTGCGCTAATGCTCGACATAAAGGACATGTCGGACGAAGACAGGTTCTTTCACTTTCTGAAGGGGTTACAACCTTGGGAGCAAGCGTAACTGCAGAGGCAGAATGTGCAGAATCTGAGTGCTGCTTTGGTAGTAGCAGATCGGCTAGTGGACTTCAAGTACCTTGGCGCGACGAGTCGCACGGGGGGTAAGGGACCGAGGCAAGCCAAAGGGAAGGAGTCGAAGAAGAGGTTCGTCAGGCCAGAGGGCAAGACGCAATGACTATACAGGGGCCGAAACCGCCAAGGAAGGCGGAACGGCAGGAGATGAGGTCTTTCATCTGTTCGAAGCCGCATTTCGCACGCCCCCTTAATGCAGTGCAGTCGGAAGAGGAGGCGTCCGAGCGGGGGCAGCTGCTGAATGCGATTAAGGGGACAATGAGTGAGTCGAGCAGGAGAGGCGCACGTTGGTGTCACGGTAAACGGACGAGACACTGTGGCCTTAGTCGACACGGGGGCATCGCACAACTTCGTTTCAGACTCCGGTAAGCGCGACGAGGTAGTAGAACTCAAACATCCCCTGCGATTCATCTTAATCCTGCGAGAGGAGTGACCCCCCAACATGATCCTGACCCACCGGACCATAGCGTAGCAACACCTTAATCTCTCACGATCGATCCAATGGACCTAGTTGCTAGCTTGACCCCCGGATTCTAGAGACGTGGAGATGGATTAGGTAGGGGTGACTCTGAATCACTCGCGCTCGATCTACCTTGTATGGAGTCCCCTAAGGTCCTTGGACCCTAAAAACCCATTCAGACGGAAGGAGCCAACATGTATGAACCCAGTGACCCTCCCATCCTTGGATAGCTCTCGGGATGGATTTACAGCTTCCGTGGGCGATCTCCGAATCTCTAACAAGGAACGATTGAAAGTTTGATCGACCTTAAGATTGCATAGTGGACTATGAGAACTCTCTTCTCTCTCTGTCTTTCCTTCTTTCATTCATCCCTTCCTCCAGGAATGGACTTTGGGTTCCCGGATGTGGATGAAAACTCATTT